GTTTATGTAGCTTAATAAAAAAGCAAGGCACTGAAAATGCCTAGATGGATTCTTTAGAACCCCATATACACAAAGGTTTGGTCCTAGCCTTATCATTAGTTATCAGTAGGATTATACATGCAAGTATCTGCCAACCAGTGAAAATGCCCTTCTACTCGCTCGCACAAGCGATCCCAAAGGAGCTGGTATCAAGCACACTTTAAGTAGCTCAAAACACCTTGCCAAGCCACACCCCCACGGGATACAGCAGTAATAAAAATTAAGCAATAAACGAAAGTTTGACTAAGCCATACTGACAAAGGGTTGGTCAATCTCGTGCCAGCCACCGCGGTCATACGATTAACCCTAATTAATGATTAAACGGCGTAAAGTGTGGTTAAAACAAGTATAATAATGAAGTTAAACTAGTTCTCAGCTGTAAAAAGCTAAAGGTCTAAGGTTATTAAACAACTAACGTAATTTCACTATAAATGAACCCACGATAGCTAAGACACAAACTGGGATTAGATACCCCACTATGCTTAGCCGTAAACTCTGATAATTAGTAACAAAAATATCCGCCAGAGAACTACAAGCCAATGCTTAAAACTCAAAGGACTTGGCGGTGCTTTATACCCCCTAGAGGAGCCTGTTACATAATCGATATACCCCGATAAACCCCACCATCACTTGCTAAATCAGTCTATATACCGCCATCTTCAGCAAACCCTTAAAAGGAACTATAGTAAGCTTAAACGTACTCACAAAAACGTTAGGTCAAGGTGTAACCTATGTGATGGACCATAATGGGCTACATTTTCTTTACAAGACCACCCACGGACTCTCAAATGAAATTAATGAGATAAAGGAGGATTTAGTAGTAAGTCAGGAGTAGAGAGCCTGACTGAATCTGGCTATGAAGCACGCACACACCGCCCGTCACCCTCCTCAAGTATTTTAGACCCACAATCATATTTATATATAACAAATATGAGAGGAGACAAGTCGTAACAAGGTAAGCATACTGGAAAGTGTGCTTGGAATATCAAAGTGTAGCTTAAATTAAAGCACCTGGCCTACACCCAGGAGATTCCACCACCGTGGCCACTTTGAACCAGACCTAGCTCTAGCACAAACAAACTTAACAACACATCAACATGAAACAAAACATTTAATCAGTAAAGTATAGGAGATAGAAATACCATCCTAGAAGCTATAGAATAAGTACCGTAAGGGAAAGATGAAAGATACCTTATAGTGAAGAACAGCAGAGACTAACCCTCATACCTTTTGCATAATGAATTAACCAGAAATCCTTTGACAAAGTGATCTTAAGCCAAAAACCCCGAAACCAGACGAGCTACTTATGAACAATTTGTCAGAATGAACTCCTCTATGTGGCAAAATAGTGAGATGATTTATAAGTAGAGGTGAAAAGCCAACCGAGCCTGGAGATAGCTGGTTGTCCAAAAAACGAATCTAAGTTCAACTTAAAGCCCTGCCTAAAAAGACTACCGAACTAAACTGCAGGCTTTAATGTAATTCAATAGAGGTACAGCTCTATTGAACTAGGATACAACCTGGGAAGGAGAGTAAATATGATAACTCACATAGTTGGCCTAAAAGCAGCCATCAATTAAGAAAGCGTTAAAGCTCAACCTCTAAACCATCATTCAATCCCAAGAACAAGTGATAAACTCCCTCTTTCATATTGGACTACTCTATTTTTAAATAGATGAAATACTGTTAATATGAGTAACAAGAATTCATTCTCCGCGCGTATGTTTATATCAGAACGGATGCCCACTGATAATTAACGACCTAGTACTAACACTCCACACATAAATAATCTACTTAACAAACTCGTTAGCCCGACACAGGAACGCAGCCCGGAAAGATTAAAAGAAGAAGAAGGAACTCGGCAAACATGAACTCCGCCTGTTTACCAAAAACATCACCTCTAGCATTACTAGTATTAGAGGCACTGCCTGCCCAGTGACATTAGTTAAACGGCCGCGGTACTCTGACCGTGCAAAGGTAGCATAATCATTTGTTCTTTAATTAAGGACTAGAATGAACGGCAAGACGAGATTTCAACTGTCTCCTTCCTCTAATCAGTGAAATTGACCTCCCCGTGAAGAGGCGGGGATAAACCTATAAGACGAGAAGACCCTATGGAGCTTTAATTTCTTTATCTATTAGCAACCTGTATTTCCCGACAGGACCACAACTCAACTTTTTAGATAAAAAATTTCGGTTGGGGTGACCTCGGAGCAGAAAAAAACCTCCGAACAGTACACATCTATGATAAACTGATCTAAGCTTAAACTCTATTGACCCAGTAATCTGATCAACGGAACAAGTTACCCTAGGGATAACAGCGCAATCCTACTTGAGAGTCCATATCGACAGTAGGGTTTACGACCTCGATGTTGGATCAGGACATCCTAATGGTGCAGCAGCTATTAAAGGTTCGTTTGTTCAACGATTAAAGTCCTACGTGATCTGAGTTCAGACCGGAGTAATCCAGGTCGGTTTCTATCTATAACCAACTTCTCCCAGTACGAAAGGATAAGAGAAGTAGAGCCAACTCCTCAAGAGTGCCCTAACCTTTATTAATGAGTTCATCTAAATTAAGATTGACCAACATATGCTAGTCCTAGACTAGGACACGTTAAGATGGCAGAGCCCGGTAATTGCATAAAATTTAAGCTTTTATAATCAGAGGTTCAACTCCTCTTCTTAACAATGTTCATTATTAACCTCTTATGCCTACTTATCCCCGTTCTTCTAGCAGTAGCATTTCTAACACTAGTAGAACGTAAAGTTCTAGGCTACATACAACTACGAAAAGGCCCAAACATTGTTGGACCCTATGGACTCCTTCAACCTATCGCAGACGCAGTAAAACTGTTTACAAAAGAGCCCTTACATCCAACAACATCTTCAACACCACTATTCATTATCGCTCCTATCTTAGCTCTCTCAATTTCACTTATTATATGAACTCCTCTACCTATACCAATCTCCCTAATTAACATAAACCTAGGCCTCTTATTTATACTAGCCATATCTAGCATAGCAGTTTACTCCATCCTATGATCAGGCTGAGCCTCAAACTCAAAATATGCATTAATTGGGGCTATCCGAGCAGTCGCCCAAACTATTTCATATGAAGTATCTTTAGCTATCATCCTACTGCCAGTAATTACCATTAGTGGCTCATTTACTCTATTTAATCTTGTCACTACACAAGAACACATCTGACTCCTATTCCCCATATGACCATTAGCAATAATATGATTTATCTCTACCCTAGCAGAAACCAACCGAGCACCATTCGACTTAACCGAAGGTGAGTCTGAATTAGTCTCCGGGTATAACGTAGAGTATGCAGCCGGACCCTTTGCCCTTTTTTTCCTGGCTGAGTACGCTAATATCATTATGATAAATGCATTAACTACTGCCTTATTCCTATGCCCTCATTATAATCCCTATTATCCTGAACTCTTTACAATTAATTTTGCAATCAAGACTATAATATTAACTATCTGCTTCCTATGAGTACGTGCATCATACCCTCGATTCCGATATGACCAACTAATGCATCTCCTATGAAAAAATTTCCTACCACTCACACTAGCTCTCTGTATATTTTATACCTCTTTCCCAATTACACTTGCCTGCATCCCTCCCCAATCATAGAAATATGTCTGATTAAAGAGTTACTTTGATAGAGTAAAACAAAGAGGTTTAAATCCTCTTATTTCTAGAACCCTAGGACTTGAACCTAGACCTGAGAATTCAAAGCTCTCCGTGCTACCACTACACTACATTCTAAGTAAGGTCAGCTAAAAAAGCTATCGGGCCCATACCCCGAAAATGTTGGTTTTAACCCTTCCCGTACTAATTAACCCAATCACAGCCACTCTTATTTTAACAACCCTAATTTCAGGCACTCTACTAACTATATTCAGCTCCCATTGATTAACAGCATGACTAGGTCTAGAAATAAACCTATTCGCTATAATCCCCCTAATTATTAATCCCCACAATCCCCGATCTACTGAAAGTGCAACTAAATATTTTTTAACCCAAGCCTCTGCATCTATGCTACTTATATTATCAGCCATGATCAATTTCCTAGACTCCGGTCAATGATCCATCATAAACTTAACTTCTTCACCCGCCTCATTATTAATACTAACCGCCCTTCTTATAAAACTTGGCATAGCCCCATTCCACTTCTGAGTTCCAGAGGTCCTCCAAGGTACTTCCCTGACAACAGGCATAATTCTATTAACATGACAAAAACTAGCACCAATATCCATCCTGTACCAAATCGTACCATCCCTCAACCACAATATTACCCTCACTGCTGCAGTATTATCAGTGTTAATTGGGGGATGAGGAGGGCTAAACCAAACACTTCTACGAAAAATTATAGCTTACTCATCAATTGCCCACATAGGCTGAATAACCGCTATTATCCTATATAACCCAGCCATTACCCTACTTAACCTTGTCCTCTATATCATTATAACCGTAACCCTATTCATATCATTCCTAATCACTCACTCTACAACCATTCTTACCCTGTCCAACAACTGAAATAAAACTCCCATTCTTATAGTAGTGACTCTATTAACCCTTATATCTATAGGAGGCCTACCCCCACTCTCAGGCTTTGCACCCAAATGACTTATCATCCAAGATATTATTAAAAGTAGTAACCTCATTATACCTCTTGCTATAGCCATTATAGCCCTCCTAAACCTCTACTTCTATATACGACTAGCCTACTCCACAGCCCTAACCATGTTCCCTACCACCAATAATACCAAACTTGACCTCTTATTCAACAAGCCTTCTAATCGTGTCCTCCTTCCCCCACTAGCGATTCTATCTACCCTTATCCTCCCATTGACCCCTATAATTCTCATCTTCGAATAGGGGTTTAGGTTAAATCTAGACCAAGAGCCTTCAAAGCCCTAAGCAAGTTGAACTACTTAACCCCTGAAATAAGGACTGCAAGACTATATCTAACATCTCCTGCATGCAAAACAGACACTTTAATTAAGCTAAGCCCTTCTAGATTGATAGGCTTCTATCCTATGAATTTTTAGTTAACAGCTAAATACCCTAATCAACTGGCTTCAATCTACTTCTCCCGCCTTTGAAAAAGGGGGGAAAAAAGGCGGGAGAAGCCCCGGCAGAATTGAAGCTGCTTCTTCGAATTTGCAATTCGATGTGTTAACACCACAGAGCTTGGTAAAAGAGATACCTTATCTCGTCTTTAGATTTACAGTCTAATGCTTTACTCAGCCATTTTACCTATGTTCATCAACCGTTGACTATTTTCAACTAACCACAAAGATATCGGAACTCTATACCTGATCTTTGGTACCTGAGCTGGAATAGTTGGAACTGCCCTAAGCATCCTTATCCGAGCAGAATTGGGACAACCTGGAGCCCTATTAGGGGATGACCAAATCTACAACGTAGTTGTCACAGCACACGCCTTTGTAATAATCTTCTTCATAGTTATGCCTATCATAATTGGAGGATTCGGAAACTGACTAGTCCCCTTAATAATTGGAGCCCCCGATATAGCTTTCCCCCGAATAAACAACATAAGCTTCTGACTTTTACCTCCATCCTTCTTACTTCTTCTAGCATCATCAATAGTTGAAGCAGGAGCAGGAACAGGCTGAACAGTCTACCCACCTCTAGCTGGAAACCTAGCCCACGCAGGAGCATCTGTAGATATAACTATTTTCTCTCTCCACCTAGCAGGAATCTCATCCATTCTCGGTGCAATTAACTTTATTACCACAATTATTAATATAAAACCCCCAGCCATAACTCAATATCAAACCCCATTATTTGTATGATCTGTTCTTATCACTGCTGTACTTCTACTTCTCTCCCTCCCCGTATTAGCTGCAGGCATTACTATACTTCTGACAGACCGAAACCTAAATACCACTTTCTTTGATCCTGCCGGAGGAGGTGACCCCATCCTTTATCAACATCTTTTCTGATTCTTCGGACACCCTGAAGTCTATATTCTTATTCTCCCCGGCTTCGGCATGATCTCCCATATCGTCACATATTACTCAGGTAAAAAGGAGCCTTTTGGTTATATAGGAATAGTATGGGCAATAATATCCATTGGATTCTTAGGATTCATCGTATGAGCCCACCACATGTTTACAGTAGGCATAGATGTTGATACCCGTGCATATTTTACCTCGGCTACAATAATCATTGCTATCCCAACGGGAGTAAAAGTATTTAGCTGATTAGCAACCCTCCACGGAGGTAATATTAAATGATCTCCCGCCATACTATGAGCTCTAGGCTTTATCTTCCTATTCACAGTCGGTGGCCTAACAGGTATCGTCTTAGCTAATTCCTCCTTAGATATCGTTCTCCATGACACCTATTATGTAGTAGCACACTTCCACTATGTACTCTCAATAGGAGCTGTTTTTGCTATCATAGGAGGACTAGTTCACTGATTCCCCCTATTTACTGGATACACATTAAACTCTACCTGAGCAAAAACTCAGTTCGCTATTATATTTGTAGGAGTAAACATAACATTCTTCCCTCAACATTTCCTAGGCCTATCAGGTATACCACGCCGTTACTCAGACTACCCAGATGCCTACACACTGTGAAACTCTATCTCCTCTATAGGCTCATTTATCTCTATAGTAGCTGTAATTTTAATAGTATTTATCGTATGAGAAGCATTTGCTTCAAAACGAGAGGTAGATATAGTAGAACTTTCTACAACTAATATTGAATGGATTAACGGATGCCCTCCCCCTTACCATACATTTGAGGAACCTGCCTATATTAAAGCCTAATCAAGAAAGGAAGGAATTGAACCCCCACTAATTGATTTCAAGTCAACCACGTGACCACCACGACTTTCTTTATCAGAGGTACTAGTATAAATAATACATAACTTTGTCAAAGTTAAAATATAAACTAACCTTTATGTACCTCTATGGCATACCCCTTTGAGCTAGGATTCCAAGACGCCTCCTCACCTATTATAGAAGAACTTATACACTTCCATGACCACACCCTAATAATCGTATTCCTAATTAGCTCCTTAGTACTTTATATTATTACTGCTATACTAACTACTAAGCTAACACATACAAGCACAATAGACGCCCAAGAAGTCGAAACCATCTGAACCATTTTACCAGCAGCTATTCTCATTCTTATTGCACTGCCATCTCTTCGCATCCTTTATATAATAGATGAGATTCAAAACCCTGCCATGACAATCAAGACAATGGGTCATCAATGGTATTGAAGCTACGAATATACAGATTATGCTGATCTCAGCTTCGACTCCTACATAATCCCTACCAATGAACTTACTCCAGGTGGCCTACGTCTCCTCGAAGTCGACAACCGACTAGTCCTCCCTATAGAAACACCAATTCGGATGTTAATTTCATCAGAGGATGTTCTTCACTCCTGAGCCATACCCGCCCTAGGCCTAAAAACTGATGCTATCCCAGGCCGACTGAACCAAGCAACCCTTTCTTCTTCACGGCCCGGCCTATTTTTTGGTCAATGCTCAGAAATCTGTGGCTCCAACCATAGTTTTATACCCATCGTATTGGAAATTGTACCACTAAAACATTTCGACAACTGATCCTCTACCCTATAAATCATTAAGAAGCTATGGTAGCAGTAACCTTTTAAGTTAAAGACGAGGGCTTGTACCCCTCCTTAATGACTATGCCTCAGCTAGATACCTCAACCTGATTCATCACAATTATCTCCATACTAATTACCCTCTTCATCTTACTCCAAATCATCCTATCAAAATTCTATTATCCCTTAGAATCCACCCCTAAGTCCTTCAAATCAACCTCTCCACTAATCCCTTGAGAAACAAAATGAACGAAAATCTATTTGCCTCATTTATAATCCCTGCACTAGCAGGCCTACCCATTGTAGTTCTCATCATCGCTTTTCCAAGCCTATTATTTCCCAATACAACCCGCCTAATTAGTAATCGCTGAGCTACCATCCAACAGTGACTAGTAAATCTCATTCTAAAACAAATGATAATTATTCACTCCACTAAAGGTCGAACATGATCACTAATACTAGTTTCTCTAATCCTATTTATTGGCTCTACTAACCTTCTAGGTCTCTTACCCCACACCTTCACCCCTACGACACAGCTATCAATAAATCTGGGTATAGCTATTCCATTATGAGCGGGGGCCGTAATTTTAGGCTTCCGTCACAAAACTAAAACGTCTTTAGCACACTTCCTCCCACAAGGCACACCACTCCCATTAATCCCCATATTAATTATTATTGAAACTATTAGCTTATTAATTCAACCCATAGCCCTAGCCGTCCGACTAACCGCTAACATCACCGCAGGCCACCTATTAATTCACCTAATTGGGGGAGCTACTCTAGCACTAATATCTATTAGTACTCCAACTGCTATAGTTACCTTTATCATCCTCGTCCTTCTCACTATTCTAGAATTCGCAGTAGCTTTAATCCAAGCCTACGTTTTCACATTATTAGTTAGCCTTTACTTACATGATAATACCTAATGGCCCACCAAACTCATGCATATCACATAGTTAACCCCAGTCCCTGACCCCTCACAGGAGCACTCTCTGCCCTCTTAATAACATCTGGATTAGTAATATGATTCCATTTTAACTCACTCTATCTTTTATTTCTTGGACTATTGACTAACACTCTTACAATATACCAATGATGACGAGATATCATCCGAGAAAGCACCTTTCAAGGACATCATACGCCTATTGTCCAAAAAGGCCTACGCTATGGCATAATCTTATTTATCGTATCTGAGGTATTCTTTTTCGCAGGCTTTTTCTGAGCTTTTTATCACTCCAGTCTAGCCCCTACTCCTGAATTAGGAGGATGCTGACCTCCTACAGGCATTTCCCCACTAAACCCCTTAGAAATCCCCCTGCTAAACACTGCCATTCTACTAGCCTCAGGAGTAACCATTACCTGAGCACATCATAGCCTAATAGAAGGTAACCGTAACCACATAATCCAAGCCCTATTTATCACCATTGCATTAGGCGTCTATTTTACACTTCTTCAAGCATCAGAGTACTATGAGTCATCCTTTACTATCTCAGATGGTGTCTACGGCTCAACTTTCTTTATAGCTACTGGCTTTCACGGACTTCATGTCATCATTGGCTCCACTTTCCTTACCGTGTGTTTCTTCCGCCAACTCAAGTTCCACTTTACATCAAAACATCACTTTGGATTCGAAGCCGCCGCTTGATATTGACATTTTGTCGACGTAGTCTGATTATTCCTTTACGTGTCGATCTATTGATGAGGCTCTTACTCTTTTAGTATAATTAGTACAGTTGACTTCCAATCAACTAGATTCAGATACACCTGAAAAAGAGTAATAAACTTACTTATTTCCTTAACTACTAGCCTTCTAATCGCCATGCTTCTAGTAATTTTAGCATTCTGACTCCCACAACTCAATACATATAATGAAAAAGCCACCCCCTATGAATGCGGCTTTGACCCACTAGGATCTGCACGACTACCCTTTTCCATAAAATTCTTCTTAGTAGCTATCACTTTCCTTCTCTTTGACCTAGAAATTGCCCTCCTATTACCACTACCATGAGCAACCCAGTCCATCAACCCCAAACTCATACTAGCTTTGACCCTAGCACTAATTATTATCTTAGCATTAGGATTAGCTTATGAATGACTACAAAAAGGACTTGAATGAACAGAATTGGTAATTAGTTTAAACAAAACAAATGATTTCGACTCATTAAATTATGACTACATCATAATTACCAACTATGTCCCCTATCCACTTAAATATTATCTTAGCTTTCTTCATCTCTTTAATTGGCCTACTACTTTATCGATCCCACATAATATCCTCTCTCCTATGCCTAGAAGGCATAATACTCTCCCTATTCATTCTGGCAACCTTCCTCTCACTTAACATGAATTTTGCCCTCCTCACTATTATTCCCATTACATTACTAGTATTTGCAGCATGTGAGGCCGCAATTGGCCTGTCTCTTCTCGTAATAGTTTCAAACACTTACGGGATAGATTATGTCCAAAACCTAAACCTACTAAAATGCTAAAAATCTTAATCCCCACAGCTATACTACTCCCTCTAACATGATTTTCAAACAGCTCAATAATCTGAATAAACCTTACATTACACAGCTTTCTTATCTGCCTCGCTACCCTATCCCTTTTAACTCTCCACTCAGAGCCATTTACAACTCACTCAACCATATTTTTCTCTGACACACTATCAACCCCACTTTTAATCCTCACTACTTGACTTCTTCCCCTCATAATCATTGCAAGCCAACACCACTTAAGCCAAGAGCCAACTATTCGAAAAAAATCATACATCTCCATATTAGTCTTGCTCCAACTATTTCTGATCATAACCTTTTCCGCATCAGAATTATTCCTATTCTATATTATATTCGAAGCAACCCTTATCCCAACTCTAATCATCATTACCCGCTGAGGGAACCAAACTGAGCGATTAAACGCAGGTACTTATTTTCTCTTCTACACCCTTTTAGGATCCCTACCACTACTAATCGCCCTAATCTCGTTACAAAATACTCTGGGTTCCCTCAACATTATAATGCTTCAATTCTGGGCAAAGCCACTCGATTCTTCTTGAACATCAGATTTCCTCTGATTAGCCTGCATAATAGCTTTTATAGTAAAAATACCTCTTTATGGTCTTCACCTATGATTGCCTAAAGCCCACGTAGAAGCTCCTATCGCAGGCTCCATAGTCTTAGCCGCCATCTTATTGAAATTAGGCGGCTATGGGATAATACGCTTATCCTTAGTCCTTGAACCTATTACTAAAACAATAGCCTACCCCTTCATCTTATTATCCCTATGAGGCATAATCATAACAAGCTCAATTTGCCTCCGCCAAACAGACCTTAAATCTCTAATCGCATACTCATCAGTTAGCCACATAGCCCTTGTAATCCTAGCAGTAATAATCCAAACTCCCATGAGCTTTATGGGAGCCACTGCCCTCATAGTAGCACATGGGTTAACCTCCTCAATATTATTCTGCCTAGCAAACTCAAACTACGAACGCACTCATAGTCGAACTATAATCCTGGCCCGAGGCTTGCAAACTATTCTTCCTCTTATAGCCCTATGATGAATACTTGCAAGCCTAGCTAACCTAGCCCTACCCCCTTCTATTAATCTTATCGGAGAACTAATCATCGTAACCTCATCATTCTCATGATCTAACATTACAATAATTCTGCTAGGATTAAATATTATCATTACAGCATTATATTCCCTCTATATACTAATCATAACCCAACGAGGCAAAATACTTCACCACACCCTTACAATCAAATCTTCTTACACACGAGAAAATGCCCTAGTAACCCTTCACCTAATCCCCCTACTCTTACTATCACTAAACCCTGCAATTATTCTAGGCATAACTTACTGTAAACATAGTTTAACCAAAACACTAGCCTGTGAAGCTAGAAATAGAGACGTAACCTCTCTTATTTACCAAGAAAGAAAAAAGAACTGCTAATTCTTTATACCACATCTTAACCTGTGGCTTTCTTGACTTTTAAAGGATAGGAGTTATCCGTTGGTCTTAGGAATCAAAGAATTGGTGCAACTCCAAGTAAAAGTAATCAACCTGTTCCACACATCTATTATCCTTACTCTATTTATCCTCCTAGTACCTTTGATCATAGCACTGACCCCCACATACACTAAATCATCTTACCCAAATTACGTAAAAACATCTATTCAATATGCATTCCTAACAAGCATCCTACCTATTACATTTTTTCTATCGACTAATCAAGACACCATTATTTCAAACTGACACTGAGTTACACTTCAAACACTTAAACTCTCAATAAGCTTCAAACTAGACTACTTTTCACTCATGTTCATCCCAGTTGCCCTATATGTAACATGATCCATCATAGAATTCTCACTATGATATATACACTCAGACCCACATATCAACCGATTCCTAAAATACCTTCTACTATTTCTCATTACCATAATGATCCTAGTAACAGCTAACAACCTTTTCCAATTATTTATCGGATGAGAAGGAGTAGGCATCCTATCATTTCTCCTAATCGGCTGATGACATGGACGAGCCGATGCTAACACCGCAGCACTACAAGCTATTCTATATAACCGTATCGGAGATATTGGATTCATTCTGGCAATATCCTGATTCCTGATCAACCTTAACTCCTGAGAAATACAACATATCTTTTCACAAACAGACCTTAATCTCCTCCCACTTCTAGGCCTCCTGCTTGCAGCAACAGGTAAATCCGCCCAATTCGGCCTCCATCCTTGACTACCCTCAGCCATAGAAGGCCCTACCCCAGTCTCAGCCCTACTCCACTCCAGCACAATAGTAGTAGCCGGAGTATTCCTCCTTATCCGATTCCACCCTATTATTCAATCCAATACTACAGCACAAACCATTACACTATGCCTAGGTGCCACCACCACCCTTTTCACAGCCTTCTGTGCTCTGACCCAAAACGACATCAAAAAAATCATCGCATTTTCAACCTCTAGTCAGTTAGGCCTTATAATAGTCACCCTGGGAATTAATCAACCCCACCTAGCATTCCTTCACATCTGCACCCACGCATTTTTTAAAGCTATACTGTTCCTATGTTCAGGCTCAATTATCCACAGCCTTAATGACGAACAAGACATTCGTAAAATAGGAGGCCTTTACAAAACCCTACCATTCACTTCATCCGCCTTAATCATTGGAAGCCTAGCTTTAACTGGAATACCATTCCTAACAGGCTTCTACTCAAAAGACTTAATTATTGAAACAGCGAACACATCATACACCAACGCCTGAGCCCTACTCATTACACTCTTAGCAACCTCTATAACAGCAGTGTACAGTACCCGAATCATTTTCTTTGTCTTTCTTGGGCAACCCCGATACCCAACTCTAGTTACACCAAACGAAAACAACCCTAACCTAATTAACCCTATTAAACGATTAGCACTAGGAAGCCTCCTAGCAGGCTTTATCATGTCAAATTTTATTCCATGCTCAACAATCCCTAATATGACCATACCCACCCACCTTAAACTAATAGCTATTATAGTCACACTTTTAGGTTTTCTTTTAGCCGCCGAACTCAACTCTCTTACAACCAAACTAAAACTAAATCCACCTATTGCTCACTTTAAATTCTCTAACCAACTAGGATTCTTCCCCACAACCCTACACCGCTCCCCCACATTCATAAGCCTTAGCCCAAGCCTTAATATAGCATCCATAAACCTTGACCTTCAATGATTAGAAAATACCCTACCAAAAAACATCTCAATAATACAAATACTAGCATCACTAAAAGCCACTTATCAAAAAGGACAAATAAAATCATATTTCCTTTCATTCCTAATCACACTTGTTTTAAGCACTAGCCTCCTCATCTAATACCTCGAACTACCTCAATAATAATAAAGATGCTAACAAATAAGATCCACGCACAAATTATCAAAAGCCAACCCCCTTGCCCATATAAAAAAGAGCTGCCGGCATAATCTCCCCGAACTGCACCTCCCCCCAAACCTCCATCTATCACATCACCATTAAAACCCCATAATAACATATCACCCATTATTCCCCCAGCCTCTGAATATAACCACCCTCCAATCATAACCTCAATAAATACACCTACCAACACCCCTCCAAAAACAACTTTACTAGACCCCCAACCCTCAGGGTATTCCTCTGTAGCTATAGCCGTAGTATAACCAAATACAACTATTATACCACCTAAATATACTAAGAATACTATTAAGCCCAAAAATGATCCACCAGAGCTAATAATTAACCCACACCCTACTCCTCCACTTAAAATTAAACCTAAACCACCAAAAATTGGAGAGGGTTTGGAAGACACGCCAACCAACCCCAACACAAATACAACACTTAATATAAACACTGCATACATCATACATATTCTCACATGGTCTAAAACCATGACCAGTGACATGAAAAATCACCGTTGTAGTTCAACTACGAGAACTTAATGACCAACATTCGTAAGATACACCCACTACTAAAGATCATTAACCACTCCTTTATTGACCTTCCAACCCCCTCCAACATCTCATCATGATGAAACTTTGGCTCACTCCTAGGCCTTTGCCTAATCATCCAAATCACCACAGGACTATTCCTAGCCATACATTACACCTCAGATACCCTTACAGCCTTCTCATCAGTCACTCACATCTGCCGAGATGTAAACTACGGCTGATTAATCCGATACCTCCACGCAAACGGAGCCTCCCTCTTCTTTATCTGCTTGTTCATCCACGTGGGCCGAGGTATTTACTACGGCTCCTACCTCTACTTTGAAACCTGAAACATTGGAGTAATCCTTTTATTCATCACTATAGCTACAGCATTCATAGGATACGTCCTACCATGGGGACAAATATCATTCTGAGGGGCTACAGTAATCACAAACCTCCTCTCAGCTATCCCCTATATCGGTACTACCCTAGTAGAATGAATTTGAGGCGGATTTTCCGTAGACAAAGCTACCTTAACCCGCTTCTTCGCCTTTCACTTCATCCTTCCATTCATTATTGCTGCCCTAGCAATAGTCCACCTATTATTTTTACACGAGACAGGATCAAATAACCCCTTAGGCCTAGTTTCTGACTCAGATAAAATCCCATTCCACCCATACTACACAATCAAAGACCTCCTAGGAGTATTTGCTATCCTTATCCTCCTCCTATCCTTAGTCCTATTCTCACCCGACCTTCTGGGAGACCCCGACAACTATACCCCTGCTAACCCCCTCAACACACCTCCACATATCAAGCCAGAATGATATTTCCTATTTGCATACGCCATTCTCCGATCAATCCCTAACAAACTAGGAGGCGTACTAGCCCTAGTACTCTCCATCCTAATCCTAATTATTTTCCCATTACTTCACACCTCCAAACAACGAAGCCTTATATTCCGACCCATCAGCCAATGCTTATTCTGAATCTTAGTCGCTGACTTGCTCACCCTCACATGAATCGGAGGCCAACCAGTAGAACACCCCTATATCATCATCGGCCAATTAGCCTCAATTCTATACTTCACTATTATCCTAGTATTAATACCCATCGCAGGCGTAATCGAAAACCACATCATTAAATTATAGCACTAAATTCAGCCTTTAGTCCTAGTAGTATAAACTAATACATTGGTCTTGTAAACCACTAATGGAGCATCACACCTCCCCAGGACTTCAGGAAAAGAGCACTCGCCCCACCATCAACACCCAAAGCTGATATTCTACTTAAACTATTTCCTGAACTAATTTTTTGGCTATGTATATCGTGCATAAATTGTATCTCCCCATTCATATTATACTAGTAATACACAATCATAATCATACATAACCCTATGTATAATCTTGCATTAACCTATTTTCCTCATGCATATAAGCAGGTATTAACTATCCTTGCTAGCGCCCTATTCCCTTACATCAAACTCCTAATCACCTTATCATTCACCCTTATCCTTCCAACCATGCATATCACCTCCCTTATCTTTCTATAATCACCAAGCTTCGAGAAACCATCAACACTTCCACTTTACGCCCCTCTTCTCGCTCCGGGCCCATCCATCGTGGGGGTTTCTATTCTAGAACTATACCTGGCATCTGGTTCTTTCTTCAGGGCCATCTCACCTAGAACCGCCCATTCTTTCCTCTTAAATAAGACATCTCGATGGATTCATGACTAATCAGCCCATGCTCACACATAACTGTGGTGTCATGCATTTGGTATTTTTTAATTTTCGGGGTGCCTGATTCAACTGGGTTACCAACCTTAATACAGTCATTATAATTGAAGCCAGACCCAACATGAAAATGGAATTCGAGCAAGCTAATAACTGGTGTATATTTATTAATGGTCACAGGACATATTTTTTTTCAAGCCTCATTTCCTAGGCGCACACGCACACACCCGTATGCGCACACGCACACACCCGTATGCGCACACGCACACACCCGTATGCGCACACGCACACACCCGTAYGCGCACACGCACACACCCGTAYGCGCACACGCACACACCCGTACGCGCACACGCACACACCCGTACGCGCACACGCACACACCCGTACGCGCACACGCACACACCCGTACGCGCACACGCACACACCCGTACGCGCACACGCACACACCCGTACGCGCACACGCACACACCCGTACGCGCACACGCACACACCCGTACGCGCACACGCACACACCCGTACGCGCACACGCACACACCCGTACGCGCACACGCACACACCCGTACGCGCACACGCACACACCCGTACGCGCACACGCACACACCCGTACGCGCACACGCACACACACGTATACGCACACGCACACACACGTATACGCACACGCACACACACGTATACGCACACGCACACACCCGTACGCGCACACGCACACACACGTATACGCACACATCATGTACAAGTTTTTATGCGCAAACCCCCCTACCCCCCTTACATATCCAAATCTTCATCAGCTATAATCTTATCCTGGCAAACCCCAAAAACAAGATAATTGTACAGCATAGAGGATAGTAAGGCAACCATTACTTCAATTCATATTACTCCTACCCCAAACTTAACCTATCTAATACTAGTAACGTACTTAAAAAAGTTTATTTCCTTTTTAAGAGCTATGTCCCTAGATCTGAAATTTCAAA